TAAAAGACTGAAGATGAATGCATGTAAATTACCATCGAGCAGCCATAGAACCAAAAGTTCTAGCAAACCACAACCTTATCAAAAACCTATAAGAAGAAGGCACTTTGTCCTTCGTAATTAGCTTATTTAGAAGCTCAGCGTCCCTTTCTTCGCGAGTATTCATGTTAGATTCATGAATCACTTGTAAGCTCTGGTTTGGTAAAAAATTTATAAAATTTAAAATGGAGTGTACATCCTAACTCATAAGCAACTTCATCACAAACTTCTTCCACAGATTGCTTAGAAATAAGATTCCTTCTATAATCTATCAATGTGACGGGTTACTTTTGTTTCTATTTATGATGATCAAGAAATTACCTACTTAACTCAGTGGTTAGAGTATTGCTTTCATACGGCAGGAGTCATTGGTTCAAATCCAATAGTAGGTAGAACTTGTTAGATACCATTGATTCCGGGATCTAATAAGTTTTTCTCCCCACTTTCTTTTCTTTCTTGATTTTGTCTCTTTTCTATCCACGCACTACTCCGATCCCCCTCCTTTTTTTCTAATTGATTTGCTTCCATTAGAATCCAATGCCCAATTACACTTGATTGTAGTTAATCGGCATAATGAAAACTAAAGAGCTTCATCGAATGGACTAATTCGTTAGGAAATAACATTGATAGCCTCTACGCGGGTTTTCGCTCGTCTGAGAGCTAAATTCGCCTCAATTGTTTGTCTTTTTCCTTCTGCTTTACTCAAGTTAGCTTCAGCTATTTCAAGAGTTTTCTGAGCTTCTTTCGGATCAATGTCACTACCTTTTTCCGCATCATTCACTAAAACAGTAATCTCATTATTGTTTATTCTAGCAAAACCACCCATCAGAGCCGTTGTTAACCATTGGTCATTAAGGCGGATTCTCAAAATACCTATATCTACAGCCGTGGCAATAGGGGCATGATTTGGTAGTACACCAATTTGGCCACTATTAGTAGATAAAATGATTTCTTTCACTTCTGAATTCCAAACAATTCGGTTAGGAGTTAATACACAAAGATTTAAAGTCATTTCTTCGAGTTGCTCTCCACTTCTATGGTGATAGCCTTGGCGGTAGCTTCATCGATGTTACCCACCAAATAAAAGGCCTGTTCTGGAAGAGGATCTAATTCTCCGGAAAGAATCAACTCAAATCCTCTAATTGTTTCTGTTAGACCAACATATTTCCCTGGAGAACCAGTAAAAACTTCTGCTACGAAGAAGGGTTGTGATAAGAAACGTTCTATTTTTCGCGCTCTTGCTACGGTTAAACGATCCTCTTCGGACAACTCGTCCAATCCAAGGATAGCTATAATATCCTGAAGTTCTTTGTAACGTTGTAAAGTTTGCTTCACGTTTTGCGCTGTTTTATAATGTTCTTTACCAACGATCCGAGGTTGGAGCATAGTTGACGTTGAATCTAAAGGGTCCACTGCTGGATATATACCTTTGGCAGCTAGTCCTCTTGATAGTACGGTAGTAGCATCTAAATGTGCAAATGTCGTTGCGGGAGCAGGATCAGTCAAATCGTCCGCGGGTACATAAACTGCTTGAATAGAAGTTATGGATCCTTTTTTTGTCGAAGTTATTCTTTCTTGCAAAGTACCCATTTCTGTACTAAGGGTAGGTTGATAACCAACAGCGGAAGGCATTCTCCCTAATAAAGCGGATACTTCGGATCCTGCTTGGACGAAACGGAAAATATTGTCAATAAATAGAAGTACGTTTTGTTCATTAACATCCCGAAAATATTCCGCCATAGTTAGGGCAGTTAAACCAACTCTCATACGAGCTCCCGGTGGTTCATTCATCTGACCATAAACTAGAGCAACTTTTGATTCTGAAATATTTTGTTCATTAATCACTCCAGATTCTTTCATTTCCATGTAAAGATCATTTCCTTCACGAGTACGTTCGCCTACTCCGCCAAATACGGATACACCTCCATGAGCTTTAGCAATATTATTGATCAATTCCATGATCAGTACTGTTTTACCAACCCCGGCGCCCCCAAATAGCCCGATTTTCCCCCCACGGCGATAAGGAGCTAAAAGATCTACTACTTTAATCCCGGTTTCAAAAATGGATAATTTTGTATCTAAGTCTATAAAAGCGGGCGCAGATCTATGAATAGGAGATGTTGTGGCAGTCTCTACGGGACCTAAATTATCAACAGGCTCTCCAAGAACGTTGAAAATTCGTCCAAGAGTCGCTCCGCCGACCGGAACACTTAAAGGAGCTCCCGTGTCAATTACTTCCATCCCTCTCATCAGGCCATCAGTAGCACTCATAGCAACAGCTCTTACTCTATTATTACCTAATAATTGCTGTACCTCACAGGTCATATTAACCTGTTGACCAACATTATCTCTGCCTTTAACTATCAAAGCGTTGTAAATATTGGGCATTTTACCCGGTGAAAAGACTACATCTAGTACCGGACCAATGATTTGAACAATACGCCCTAGTTTTTTTTCTTCAAGT